CCGTGACACGTTCACTAAAAAAAAATCCTTTTGTAGCTAATCATTTATCGGGAAAAATTGAAAAACTCAACATGAGGGAGGAGAAAGAAATAATAGTGACTTGGTCTCGGGCATCTACCATTATACCCACAATGATTGGCCATACAATCGCTATTCATAATGGAAAGGAACATTTACCTATTTATATAACAGATCGTATGGTCGGTCACAAATTGGGAGAATTCGCACCTACTCTAACTTTCGTGAGACATGCAAGAAACGATAATAAATCTCGTCGTTAGTCGTTCTACTAAGTATTCATGTTAAAAGTCTTATCTTAATAGTATTTAGACTTAAGAGTCTTTATCTTATAGTAAGAGTATAGTATTTTATTTTCTTTTTATAGTATACTAAGACTTAGACTTTTATTACTTATTCTTACTTTTCTGACTTATCTTATACTATACTTCACCTAGGCACTTATCATTCATTGGCGGGGGATAACTTTCTTTTATGATAAAGAACGAAAATTCTGATAGAGAAGCAAAAGTGTTAGCTCAACATATATATGTATGTATGTCTGTTTTCAAAGCACGAAGAGTAATTGATCAGATTCGCGGGCGTTCTTATGAGGAAACACTCATGATATTAGAACTAATGCCTTATAGAGCATCTTATCCAATTTTACAATTAGTTTATTCTGCAGCAGCAAATGCTAGTCATAATATGAGTTTAAATGAAGCTGATTTATTTATTAGTAAAGCTGAAGTCAACAGAGGCGCTATTGTTAAAAAGTTAAGAACTCGGGCTCGAGGACGTAGTTGTCTAATAAAAAAAACCACTTGTCATATAAAGATTGTTTTAAAAGAAAAATAGAAATTTTAGATTCATCTAAAGAAACAGAATTTAGATTCCTATTTTATATTTATAAATTTTTAAAAAAATATGAATGGAACAAAGGGTAGAAAAATATGGGACAAAAAATAAATCCACTAGGTTTCAGACTTGGAACAACTCAAAGTCATCATTCTTTTTGGTTCGCACAACCAAAAAATTTTTCCATGGACCTACAAGAAGATGAAAAAATACGGAATTGTATTAAAAACTATGTACAAAAAAATAAGAGAATATCCTCAGGTTTTGAAGGAATTGCCCATATAGGGATTCAAAAAAGAATAGATTTTATTCAAGTCATAATCTATATTGGATTTCCCAATTTATTATTAGAAGGACGAACAGGGGGAGTCGAAGAATTACAGATGAATGTACAAAAAGAGTTTCGTTCTGTAAATCGGAGACTCAACATTGCTATCACAAGAATTGAAAAGCCTTATGGACAACCTAATATTCTTGCAGAATATATAGCTTTACAATTAAAAAATAGAGTTTCATTTCGAAAGGCAATGAAGAAAGCTATTGAATTAACTGAACAAACAGATACAAAAGGAATTCAAGTACAAATCGCAGGGCGTATCGACGGAAAAGAGATTGCACGTGTCGAATGGATCAGAGAAGGTAGGGTTCCTTTACAAACAATTCGGGCTAAAATTGATCACTGTTCCCATACAATTAGAACTATCTATGGAGTCTTAGGCATAAAAATTTGGGTATTTGTAAACCAAGAATAAGAATAATGGACCTTTACTTATCTCGCCATTCTGCTGAGCAATAGAAAAACAAACAATTATAATTCTATAAGGTTGAATAAAAATTCGATTTACTCTTTAATTTAGGTTTCGTATAATTGCTATGCTTAGTGTGTGACTCGTTAGTTTTAGTTTTTTATTTAGAGTTGAGATTACAAAAAAAAGATGACCCCACTATAAACTTAGTAACGATCAAAACTAAAAAAACTCAAAACTAATAACCAACTTATTGCTTCGTATTGTCGAGATCCCAAGAAACAGTCACTATATGACTGAATCGATTATATAGTTATAGCAACTGAAATTTTTTTCATAAAAAATAAATCTAATTATAAATTATGAAAAAAAAGGGATGTAGAAAAATGAAAGGATGATAGAAAGAGAGAATAAAGATCTCAATGATATATGATTCCAATATGTATGGTTTATGAAAAATCACCCCATAAAAAAAGGCAGTGTGATAAAGCATCAACATCAATATACAATAAATATAAAAAATATAAATAAAATAATAAAAATATAAATTCGAATTATAATATCTATAATATCAAATATAATTATAATATAATATTTAATATTAATATAATAAAAATAAAATATTATAAATATTATATAAAATATTATATTATTATATTATACTATATATACATATAAATATAACAACATATAAATATAACATAAATATAATATAATATATAATAATATATATTATACTATATATACATATAAATATAACATAAATATAATATAATATAATTATAATATATTATAATATAATAAAATAAAAAATAATATAATAAAAATATAATAAAAAAATAAAATGAATATATGATCATAATAATAAAGAATCTAAATATAAAATATAAATAATTACTAAATAATAATAATCTAATCAATAATCAATATAGAGATTATCTATCTAATAAGATAGATAAATAAATAATAAGATAGAATAAGGATATAAATAATAGAAACATAGATGAATAATTGAATCGAGCTTCGGGTTAAGAAAACTGAGGAGATTGACTCAGAAACAAATAACTGATTTTGTTGGGAGCTCCATTGCAGAGTTCAGGCCTAAGCATTAATGGAGAAGCTATGGGAACGATGGAACCTGTGACTACATAGGATTTGATTGAAAAAGAATCAATCCTAATGATTCATTGGGTAGGATGGCGGAATGAACCAAGAATAACATAGATTTCTTCTGACTAGTCATAAAATGACCCTCCAAATAAAAGAGAAAAGAGTCAATATTCGCCCGCGTAACCTTTTGTTTTATATTTTTTATTTATTTTTTTTATTTAAATTTATATTTCATTTATTGTATGACTTTTTGGATGATTCAATATGAGGTAAAGTTAAATACTTTAGAAAATTTTTGAAAAGTAAAAGAAATAAGCATTATCCATAAACAAACACGTCTAGTGATTCGCGAGGAGCTGGATGAGAAGAAACTCTCATGTCCGGTTCTGCAGTAGAGATGGAATTCAGAAACAACCATCAACTATGACCCAAAAAGAACCAGATTTCGTAAACAACATAGAGGTAGAATGAAGGGAATATCTTGCCAAGGCAATCATATTTGTTTCGGAAGATATGCTCTTCAGGCACTTGAACCTGCTTGGATCACAGCTAGACAAATAGAAGCAGGGCGAAGATCAATGACACGATATGCACGTCGTGGTGGAAAGGTATGGGTACGTATCTTTCCCGACAAACCTGTTACAGTAAGACCTATGGAAACACGTATGGGTTCGGGGAAGGGATCCCCCGAATATTGGGTATCCGTTGTTAAACCGGGCCGAATACTTTATGAAATAAGTGGAGTATCAGAAACTGTAGCCAAAGCAGCTATGAAAATAGCTGCATGCAAAATGCCTATACGAACTCAATTTGTTATTTCAGGATCAGGATAGGTAAACAAAAGTAAGTAAAGGTGTATTGAGAATGAAAAAACAAACGCGGATTTCTTTATCTCTGGACAGACAATATTTATTTTTTCCCTTGTCCCTTGCATTGAAATAAGAGATAAAAAAAAAAAAAAATGATATGATTCAACCTCAGACCCTTTTAAATGTAGCGGATAACAGCGGAGCTCGAGAGTTGATGTGTATTCGAATCATAGGAACTGGTAATCAACGATATGCTCATATTGGCGATGTTATTGTTGCTGTAATCAAAGAAGCAGTGCCCAACATGCCTCTAGAAAGATCAGAAGTAATTAGAGCTGTGATTGTACGCACGTGTAAAGAACTCAAACGTGAAAATGGCATGATAATACGATATGATGACAATGCAGCGGTTATCATTGATAAAGAAGGAAATCCAAAAGGAACTAGAATTTTTGGTGCGATTGCTCGGGAATTGAGACAGTTGAATTTTACTAAAATAGTTTCATTAGCACCCGAAGTCTTATAGTCTTCATTATATATTATTAGAATTATTATAATTATAATTATTATATTAATATATTAATATTAATTTATAATTTATTAATTAATTATTATTATTCGACTATTTATATTTTATATTTTGATATATTAAATTATACTATTTTATAGTATATTCATTTATTCATTTATTCATTCCTATTTTTATTTCTAGTTATATCATATTTATATCATAGTATAGATATAGAATAGAATATATAATTCTAGAATTTATATTCTATTTTCTATTAATTCGAATATCTGAAATAGATCCAATTAATAGATCGTGTCTCATGCATATACTTTTAATTAAAAGAAATTATAATTTAATAATAAAAAAAATTCAATAAAAAAGAAAAAAATTAAACTAAAACAAAAAAAGCATGTTGATTATATCAAAAATGAGGAGGCACCAATAACTATAATTCGTCATGGGTAGGGACATTATTGCCGATATAATAACTTCTATAAGAAATGCTGACATGGATAAAAAGGGAAGGGTTCAAATAGCATCTACTAATATCACTAAAAATATTGTTAAAATACTTTTACGAGAAGGTTTTATTGAAAACGTTCGAAAACATCAAGAAAGTAAAAAAAAATTCTTGGTTTTAACCTTACGACATAGAAAGACTAGGAAAGGGAATAAAATTATTTTAAAGCGTATCAGCCGACCCGGTCTACGAATTTATTCCAACTATCAACAAATTCCTAAGATTTTAGGCGGAATGGGGATTCTAATTCTTTCTACTGCTCGAGGTATAATGACAGATCGAGAAGCTCGACTAGCAAAAATTGGAGGAGAAATTTTGTGTTATATATGGTGATTCTCCTGCGGTAACTTAATACTCTCTCGAATTTACTATTTATCTATTTGTAAAATAGAGAGGAGAAGTGAATTATAGAACTCTTCCTCTAGTAGTTGATACTTAAAGGGGGTTAT